AGTTTGATCCCCGCTGTGATAACGGGGAATGGATCACTATCAAAGCTGAATTGGAGTGGGTACCGGCGAAATGTACTACTTGTGGGGTCTTTGGGCACTCTATTGCAAGATGTGGTAAGCAAAAAACTTCACGAGAGGGAACTGGATTGATGAAAACAGATAAAGAAACAAAATCGTCTGAAGTTTGGGTTGAAGTCAAGAAGAAAGGGAAAGGAAAGGTGACTATGGATGATGCGGCCATTCTTGAAGATGGTTTGGGGAAGGTCGTTGTGCTTGGGGATCCCTCTGGTACTAAGAACAGCAATGAGCCCGTAGGGGATATGGCCAGGAATGTCACTTCACCGCAGGAAACTTTAGAACTTCACCAGACGGGAGGCAGGGGTGGGACTTCTAGCTCACTTCCGGCTACTAGCAGTCTTCAAAACGGTTAATTGGGAGTGGAAAGGCTAGCAGCTGGTGACAAGCTGATAGAAGTACCTTCAGTAGTGGCTGCAGTGAGACTCCCGGCAGCACCGACTCACAAACAAGGAAATGAGATTGGGCAGTATAGGATCGACAAAGAAGCGGATACAGATATGGAAGAAGGAGAAGTGACCCCCTCGAAAAGCCCCGTGCACTACTGATGGGCAGGCAGTTGACGATCCCCTTTCCGCTTCTCCGGACTGAAATCCTTTGGGCGGCAAAGCGAAGGACTCAAAGGAGAAAAACAAGAAGGGCTCAGGTAGCAAAGCAAGAAGAAGGTACCGGGACCTCATTGAGCACAAGATTTGAGCGGTTAATGGAGAGCACCAAACCCATGCGTTGGCTTTGGGGCGAGGATGAAGGAGGCCGGGTTTACCTTTATGAACCTCAGCGCGAAGTGGTCGGGTTCACTCCTCCTATTGCCTTTACCCAGCGGCAAGACGCTTAGTTTTGCCGGAAAGGGAATGCTTCTTCCCCTCTACTGTGCGGGTGCTAAGACTAGGCGAAGAATGAAATGAATCAGTTCGCTTGACCAACCCGAGCAAGATCGCCTCTAGCTCTTCTGATTTTGCTAACATCCTTCTATGACAGGCCGCCCGAACTTCGGTGTCCAGAGGATCCATCTCTTCGACGGGTATAGAGACTGGTTCAGCTTAACCCCCTGCGACTCTCATGCTACAGTGCGTTAGGTTTTTTTGGTCGGGAGTGAAGTGCCAACTAAGTTGAGGCTTGCCTCTAGCCTTTAAGAGAGTAAGTAGAGGCATAACGGTAGTCTCGGGTTTGGGGGAGGGTATAGCTGGAGTGGAGGTTCAACGCCAAGTCTACTCATTTAATGAGTAGACTTGCTTGACCTATGGAAATGCCAGTATAGACTTCTGACACATGGTCTCCTAGCTAAAGGCCAGCTTCGGTTCTAGGCGGCCAGTAGCAGTTCCCTTACCATAGTTCCCATTCAAGATTCATTCAAAGAAAGGACATAAGGCCTTGCAACCAAATGCTTTGCGGGCTGCTCTTGTGCCCTGACTCCTGCTTACTACTTGCGACTACTAGAATAGAAAGAGAGAGCAGGGGCAGGGGAAGAAAGAAAAGTCCAATACTCTTTATGGAAGACTAGGGATTGCTAATCTGCCTACGCGGGAAGCCTTCTCCCTCTCAGGCTAAAGAGTAAAGATAGCCCTTGCTTTCCTAACTGTAACGGGATCTTATTCTTTATAAGAGTGACCACCTCTTCTTCACATAAAACCATTCGTTCAGAGTCGACAACTGCGGATAGGCCCCTCCCCAATGCTCTTATTCCTACTTGCGGATTCTCTCCATCTAGGAAAGAAAGCCCTAATTAAGGCCCTTTCTTTCGGGCGATGATTCGATTCTTCTTAGCTTGGCCATTCGATTAAGGTTCTTTCGGTCGAGACAGAGAAAGAGAACTCTTATTCATCCGGAAGTGACTGAACTAGCCTTTGGGCTTAAAAAAGCGCTGTCGCACCTTCACTCTTTGTATTTGTCGGCCTTACTGGCGCTACTGCTAATGTCGGCGTAAGGACTGTTTATCGGAGACTTTTCTCTTTTTGGGAGGCCTAAGGACTGCAGCTTCTTCTGTAACAGCCTTTTTCAACCTCCCCTCGGGAAGTACGGTAAGAGGAATAGCCTATCTTCTATCTAGCCTTGAGCCCGGTATCTTGATTGCTGCTACTTTGATTTACCCCGAGCCGGTGCCGGGGCCAGCGTCTATTAAGAAGGGGATAGCCGGCTTATTTCGCTCCTAAATCCATTTAGCCTTTCTCCGGAACTACTTTGACTTTTAATACCGATATGGGACCACCTTCCCAAATCAAATGCAACTGATTCAAGAACAGCTGCTCACTCGGTCGTAGGGAAAAGAGTAAGTGATAGTCATCCATCGCCTTGAGCGGAGCCTGGTCTGGGATCGAGCCCTAGCATCTCTCAGCTCAGATTCGGCATATCCGGTCTTAGCAGCAAATCCTTCCTCCGAAGATGGACAGCATCCGCTCTTTGACACCCGTAATGGGCATGGTATCCCCATAGTCAAAGCAGAGAGAAAGAGAAGAGTTAGAACAAGAAGGATTAGTTAGCACTACCCCAGATCCATATGCATAGTCAAATAAGAGGGTAGACAGAGGTGCAACCTTATTGGCTTAAGCATCCGATTTTGTCCATGAGAAGGAAGAATACCGGGTTCTCGAATCCCCTGCATGTGAGGGTGGTAGGCTTTATGCCAAAAAGAATCCCGAGGACAAAAGTAAATCAGAATAGGCTTTGAGGGAGAAGGAATCCCCAGCTATTGACTCAGCTACTATTGAATCCGATCCTAGGGCTTTAAAAGAAGAGTACGAGTTAGCAGGGCTGTCTCACCTTGGGCTTGTTGGCCTAGCTTTTGGCGGAATAACCGCAGTAACCTCCTTCATGCCTTTGATAGAACGGAGATGGGAATTAGGCTGCTGGTAGTACAACTAGGCTCTTTGCAAGATTCTCAGCATCTACGGGGAGAATGCCCCAAAGCCCCCTTTCTCCAATTGCAATTCCAGAGGGATATCCTTTTAGAAGCTCTCCTGGCATTAGCGGAATAAGAGCAGTGGGACTTGAGCTAGTGGGATAGATTCACTATTTGAATGTCCCTCTTCGATTTCGATGAGCAGAGGACATTAGCTTTAGCAGACCATTTGCGGCATATACTACTATTTCCATGAAGACGATAACTGAACACTGACTTTCTTAATAAACTGACACTAGGAATAGTCTCGAGAACCCCTAGTTGCCCGCTACGCCCCTTCTGCGACTTTCTTTCCTTGCTAGGTCCAATAGGCTCTTTGTCGGTCTTGATGCCGAGAGCTGGAGTTCATCCAATGCAGCCGTGATCTTATATACGATGATACCACCAGACGCGCATTCCTTGGGATCAGAAGGAAGACTATCCCTGTGCGTGCTACTGCTCTAAGGCTTTCAATAATGAATTTGATGGCATGCTTTCGACGTGCTGTGATGAGAGGTGCCTTAGCCTAACATATTAACATCCCGTCCTTTTGAGTTGTAAGCAATGTTCCTTCGCTTTGTGAAAGTGATTTGACTTTGATCTTCTTAATGGAATAAGAATAAATAACTGGGCAAAGGCCCTTTTCTGGGTATGGCCACAAGGTAGCGAGTGCAAAGCAAAGAGGCAGTAATGCTAATTAAAGAGCCTTCCTTGCATGGCCTCATCGCAAAAAGTCTCTTTCCCGTGCTATCAAGATCAGGAGAGAGGCTTTGCGCAAGAAAGAATATATCGCCTAGTCTAACTCTTAAGTCGGAACTAGAGGCAATGAATATTTGAAGGAGTAATTGGCTTGATTTTTCACCTGGAATTGAACTGTAAGAGAACCAATCCATTGTCTTCGAATAGTCAAGGTATGCCTTTCCAAAGCCAGTTAAGAGATCAGCCTTCGTGGACAATAGGCCTCGAGCTGGTAGTAGCGGCAAGGGAGGAGTGAATACCCGCTTAGCCCCTTGCTTTTTATGGCTTACCTTCGTACCCAAGGGAGGTTTTACCCACCAAGTCCAGCTTTCTTGTGAAAGTCTTGGCTTGCTCTTTTTCCATGTCTGTTGATGGCGCTTGCTATTGAATGTCTTGATTGCGCATAGCCCTTTCATGCTTCTTTGTAGCATACTTAAGATGCTGCGGGATAAACGCTCTTTGAAAGGTATTGAAAGGTAAATGAATGCTTATCCTGTGGATGCGGCATTAGCGGTCTTAGCACTTTCCCTCTTAGAAGGAGGAATCCGCTAAGGCTAGGCACCTTATTCAAAAGGTAGAGATTCATCTTTCAAATGGCCAGTGGCCATTGGACATGGTAGCAATCCGCTAACGGAGCGGACCCCATTCACCCCCTGGTCAAACGGGAGCGAGCCCTTCCCCGTAAGCTACGTTGGCCTGTTCCTCGAGTGTGGGTATTCAGTATTCGGATCTGTCTCCTGGCTTTAGTTTAAGGTCCGAGTTTACCTTTAGTACTTCTCGCTTTAAAGGAGAAGAGATAGATCGCTTACAGCTTTACTTACTTCCTTCACTTACGACTTTCAATAGCGCTTGCTTGATTCGCCCTCCGACTCCGAATAAGAAGGATTATATTCTGTATCTCCCGCCGTACGCCCTTTCCGCTATCCAGAAACAAAGATTGACTTTACCACCTTTAGAGCTTATTGACGACTTCCACCTGGAACTGAAAGGATTTAGAAAAAGATCTTCCCACCTGCCGGCTTACCACATCAGAAAGAAAGAAGGGAGTTATAACTTAAATAAAGTTGTTCTGATCCTTATTTTATTAAGACTTTGTTCAATCTTTTTTAAACAGATAAAATAGGCAGGAAGAATGATAGTAGTTTAGAGGAGGTAAGGTAGGCAAGGAAGCAACTCGACTATAAAGGATAGGAGCGACAAAGCAACTTGCCCCAAGTAAGGTTCCGGAGGTGGAGTTGGAATCCGCAACAGAGGCTGCTGCTTCAGAAACAGAAGAAAGAGAATCCACTGCTGATTATTCAACTTGATATACTGTTGAAACGAGCTCAGATGCTCCGGGGTCTGGTCGAGCCATCTTTGTGTTTGTTTCTTAGTTTAGTTTGCGCTAGCTGGGCCTGAATGCAAGCTCCGTCCCACTTATGCTGGCACCACCTTCCCCGAGGTAAATCTGCTTTCATCTCCTTCACCTCGTAACGAGTACCTGTAAGTGCCCAAAAGTGCGGCTACTACGGGGTGCTTTGACCTCAGGAAACATGCAAATAAAGAATCAACCGATGATATTATTAAACTAAATAAAGCTGCCGATGAAACTCTATCCCCTGATTCAACTGAACGTTCTACTAGATCAACTGATAAAAGCCTGTCAAAGGCCGATCTTAGCTAATACAATCGCTCGTTTACACGAGCTTGTTATAGATGATATTAGCGTACAGGCAAGTAGCAAACGACTGCTTTTCAGCCCCCTTCTTTCTCTCCTTCACCTTTTAGTTCAGGTGTATCCCTTTTTGTTAGTTTGTTGATCCTACGTTTGCTCCATCTTCTCTCTCTTCTCTTTCATCTCCTCTCCTTTTAGTCGAGCGGATTTCATCTCCTGATTCGGCTAAATCAAGTAGCTCCCGCGCCTCTCGGTACTGCACTCCACTAGAAAGGGAGTCGGCTTCCTTCGCCTATCACTTCTACAAGAGAGGGTCGAAGAGCCCGAATGGAAAAGATGAACCATGTATGTGTGTCCTTCCCGAAAGAAAGAAGCAGTCAAAGAGAGAACGTAAGCTGCAAAAGGAGTTTTTTACTCGGAGAGGTGCCTACCTGCCTACTCAGTCAGGGTAGGCAGTCCGATTTCAGCCATTAGGGCCATAGAGACCTCTAGCTGATTCTGTTATGAGTGTCTATTCGATTATGAGTTAATTTCTAATTCTATGTATGGCAAATTTGCCCCGTGAAAGCCAATAGGGAAAGCTATATGATAGGGTCCATTAACCTTGCTTAATTGGGCCTTATGCGCTCTAGTCGAAGTAGAAAGAGCAGTTACATAGCTAGAAGCTTAAACAATCTTTGGGGTTCCTTCCGCTTCGTGGATTAGCCCTTTAGGTATTGATTGAGCCTAGGCATCGAGGAGTTCGGGGGTAACCTTCCTTTAATCGTGTAGCCGGCGATCATGGCTTTTCCAGCCTACTGGCTCTTCTTGCCACCTTTTTTTTGAGGAATTCTGATCGCTTAGCGCTTGTGCTGAGGAAGTGAAAGCTTGCTTCTTGGTACAAGGGGAGGGGCACTAGACTGACTCGCTTTTCCGAAAGGTTTTGTCTTCGCCTCAATCCGCCTCTTTCCCAACAACTCAAATCGCGTATCCCTGCCCTTATTGACTTAAAGCTGGGATCCTTAGACCCAGACCCCCACGACTATTAATAAAGCACTGCTCTTTCCTCACATCTACCTAACCAACAACGACTACCCTTAACTAAGTTAAGAAAGGGATGCGTTTCCCCTGTCGGGCCCACCGAAATGAACCTGACGCACTTTGGCCTAATTAGGGAGTGAGGCCCCTCAATAGTAAGTTGCTGCTACGTTTGCTGCCGTAGGAGGACTAAGGGCTGTCTTTACTCACACAGCCGAAAGATAAGATGCGCTACTAATGCGTCTCAACCCCCCAACTCCGCCAACTACTACAAGAGTAGAATTCTTTGCATTTGAAAAGGAAAGAGCCGAAAGGGCCGACCGTTACGTGCCTACCACATTTCTTTTTCACCCTTCTCTTTGTTGTTTTGAACTCCTCTTTCCAGTTATTTAATAGAGAAATGTTCGCCTCTCTCGTTACCTTCCTGTTTGTGCCTGCCAGTCCTCTTCTATAGTTTTTCTGGTATTCCCATCTGACTCTTTGTCATTTTAAGTCACTTCCTCTCTCTTGTATTTCTTGTTTGCTATAATGGAATTCCCTCCTACTTCATGTGTACGGACTCCTACTTCTTGTGCTGTGCCTCCACCAACAGCGTATGCACGCATCTTTGTTTATTCATTCTTTATTTATAGACCGTCATGCTCGCTCACCTATTGTACTGCAACTGCTACAGGAAAGATTCCACCAGTTGACCTATAGATTAGATGACAGCTCCTTCGTTTACCGGTTGGTTGGCGGGGGATATTTATTTCCTCCTCCTCATACTCATAGCCATACTCATACTCGTCTACTGGAACTAGGAACGTAGCAGTGAACGGAGCTACCGGGTAAACGAGTGAGCTTAGCCCGTAGCCGGGTAGGGAACTTTTGTTGCAGTAGTTGCTTAGGCCGGGTAAACTTAGGCTTAGGAAAGGTAGTTTACTTGCTTACTTGTTAGAGTAAGGCAGCTCAGCTGTAGCTAACTTGCTTGCTAAAGGTAGCGCTAGCTAAGTAAGGTTTGCTGCTGCTAAGGTAAACTTGAGCTGAGCTACGGACTTAGGAAACAAGCCAGCTAGTCGCTTAGCGGAGCTCGTTCTATGGACAAGCTTGAGTTAGGCATCGAGTGAAGAGCAAACAAGAAGCCCAGAGCCCGGCGGACAACCTGGCTTTGAATAGGAACGAGATGAAGAGAGGTAGCTCGCAAGAGGGCGAAAAGCGAGCCAGAAGAAAGCCAAGCTGGAGTTGGCGGTTTGAGCCCTGAGTTCTTGTTCGTAGCTAAAGCAAAACGGGAGCTAAACCAGGGCCGCTATTCTGAAAGAATAGAGTAAAGGCTACGCAGTAGAAGCTAGTCTCTAACAAGAAGCAAAACTACCTTACCTTATTTACTAGCGAAGCTAGCTAGAATACCTTTTTGCTTTAGACACATGGCCTCTTTCAGAGGCACCCTAATATGGGACGAGCGATACACGGGCCATGTAGCTAAGCGGGCTAGGCAACGGCATACGAGTTAGCGTCTACGGTTAGCTACTGGAAATCCTTTAACAAGCAAGTAGTAAACTACCTGTTAGTATGCCCTTAAGCCAATGTGCCAAGAGGAGGTTTCCCAAAACAAAAAGCGGAATGTTAGCAAAATGGAACTCCCAAAAATGGAGGAATCCTCTTTGGGGACTAAAGGATTCGCTAGAAAAACTAAAGAAATACTGGATTGAGAAATGTAAGGAAAAGGAGTTCAATCCAGTATGGGTTTGGAAACCGCTGGCCGCTGCTATTCACCAACTACCGGGGAACCTATCTTCCATTTTTGGCCGGGGGCAAAGAAGGAGGCCATTGTTAAGGTCACCAGAGAGGGGCGTAGGACTAGAGGGTGTCACCAAGAAATCCTCTAGAATAAAGGAATTCAAACTTTCGGATGCAATAGTTTATTCTTATTTCAAAGATATCAGATTCGTAACGCTAGTTTGTTTATTGATCGGTTTCAGCGCTTGGTGGGTCCTTGTTCCGGAGCAGCTACTAGAAGGACCGGGTGTCCTTTGCTCACCTGACATAGCAAGGCTCGTTAAAGATACCTTTATAGATCAGGTTTGTAGCGAGCATCATGTCAGCAGCCCTTGCGACTGCGGGGAACCAATCAATAATCAGGTCAGAGAATACTTTTATAAACAGGAATTCGATGATCCCCTCAATTTCGCTCCTAGTAATAGAATGAAAGCCGCTTCCGTGTTAGTGGCTTCTGTAATCCTAAGTCTAGTACTCGCGGAATCGATATCGCAAAGCGGCATTCATCTAGTTTAGTTTCATTTAGTTACAAATTAGGATTCTCCTAAAAGCAAACCAATGCCCGGCCCGGGCGAAATTTGGGCGCTGGTTCCTCGATCTCTGTTCTTGCTCGTGAAAAGCAGCATCCAATTAAGCCTTGCTTGAGGGCGAAGTGCTTGTCGCTCGTCAAGCTCGTATTGGATTGGATCTTAGCCCGTCAGGTTACCGACCTTTAGAAGGCCATACTGGACCCCAGGTTTCTCGATGCCAATCTCGCACTTTACTCGAAATACGTACCATAGATCAAGGAAGATTTGAACCCCCTTAGTCCAAAGAATGGACTAGACTTCCTTTCTGATCTTTATCCTGACAAAACGACTTATCCGTCAATCTCCTATACATGGTTTCTGTGTAGTACGCAATTGTTCGATCCAAGACAGGCGACATGACCGTCCATGCTATCGGTCAAGATTCGCTCCATAGACTCCCCATTCATATTGATCTATAGGCCTCCTCCGTTCATATCGATTGAGGTCTTTTTGTACCATATTTGGATCTGCCTCTTCTTCGATTCGGAATTCCCAGCAAATCCTTGACTCCTCGAATACGATGGGATTTCACACCTGGCGAATCTTTCACTCTACCTCCTCTTATTAAGACCATAGGAGTAAATGATTCATCCCAATCCGGATGTTCAGGAAGGGCATTGTCGACTAAAGAGATGGTTCTGTCAGCAGTCGGAGCGAGAGTAAGAAGCGGCAGTAGAAGGAGTAGGAGCTGTAGATGCCAAGTATAACGGCAGAGGAACAGAAGCAGTACTCGACCGTAGTTAGAGGTCTCCACATCAATTGGTTATTCCCACGGGCGTCAAAAGGAAAAAAGGCTTCCAGCGTCTTGGAGAAAAACCACATAGGCTGAAAAGAGAGTTTCGTAGACGCTCGACTAGATAGGGTAAGTGAGGAGAAAGGGTATCGTTCAGAACAGCTCCGATAGGATCACAAGTAAGGGAATCAAAAACCTTGTTTTTGCCCTAATCGGTCGAAGACAAGCGTAAGCTGCCCTTCCTTTATTTCCTACTTTTCGTTTCACCTCACCTTTTTGTCCATCCATGGAAAACCGAGACAAAGCAGCTCTTTCCAGGCGACCTGACCTCGTCGTTCTCTGGTGGAACAGAATGCTGCCCGATCAGACCACCCAAGTCTTGCGCACACGACTCGTCTTAATAGTCTTTGTTTAATAACTGCGTACATAATGAGTGACTGCTGCTCAATGTTCTATATTTCATGCTATTGGCATACATATTAACATAAAGGCAGCCTCCTTAGTTAGCTCATGAATCAACATATGAACTATTGCGCTAAGTGGTCGCAAAGTAATTAGGCGGCTGATTGCCATTGCTTTTGCTTGTCGGCCCCTCCCGTTCCCTCCTAGTTCCGATTGCTTTCTGCAACTACCTAACTATCATCTACTGGCTTCCTCTATTCCCAATACCATCTTGTACTTGCTTGTATGAGTCTAAAGGAGGAATAGCTGCGGGGGAAACGAAGAAAGAAATCTCTTTCGTTTTTTCTATTAGACTAAGTTCATTAACAAAGCGTTCAAGTGGGCGTGTTTGCTTTGCTTCAGCGGGGATGGAACATTATAAACGTAATAAGATACCTTAGCTTACTCCGGAAAATGCCACCCGCCTTTTGGCTAAAGAATCTATCATTGAATTCACCAGCTCCGGCTGAATGAAGGGGGAGCAAGCTCAAGCTCTAGCTCACGGAAAGACTCCTCCCACTCACGAAGCACCGGTGCCTCTTCAAACCATCATCATAAACCCCTAAAATGCATTCTCTGCGGTGGATCTCACAAGACCTACCAATGTCCTCAGAAGGCCGCCTTAAACGCATTGTTGGCTGCTCAACGTGAGTCAAGCCAAGATAACTCGGACAAGAGTGAGACCGAGGATACTCACATGGGAGCTCTCCATTTGCTTAATGCCATTCATTAAAGGCCATGCCGATAGCAAGGCAACCAAACAAGCAACGGCTTTCGCGCGCTAGTCTAGTAGTAGTACGCTCACCCGTTGCGCGTTAGCGCATACGTTTTCTTGCTGGTATCACTGGTACATGTGCTTGCTGCTCCCTCCTGGGCCATATCAGTGGAGCTTGGATCAGCCTTAGCTGATACTCGTTTTACCTCCACTCTAGACGTCGGAGAGAATCTAGGCCTATGTCCGTCCGATGCTCAACCGATAGCCGGTGTAGCTAGGGCCGGGGATGAAGCTAATCTCTCCGGTGGATAGGCACGCTAATCTATTCAGATCAGCTAGAAGCTTAATATGAACTATTCTTTTTATACCTACTTCTAGCCGGGGAAGGTTGGGCCGATCAACGACAATATCCGCTGCTGGTTATTCCTTCCATGCCACTATCTAACCGATAGAGGGAAGGCCCAACCCAATATGAGGAGTTTTTAATGGTTCTGGCTTGAGCGAGGGAAGGGAGTGGGAAGGAGGGCTAAGCAGGAACAACCATTCCAACTATCCGCTGCAACCAACCGACAAAGACCTTTATCGCAGGTTAGAGGAAAGCATAATGGAGTTTTCTGCAAAAAATCCGGTACGGCCTGACGGGGGGAAGGCTTTTAAGGACTATTTGCTGCTTTCGAAACACTCCTTATCGGTCCAAACAACCGCTATTGAGATTATCTGCTGCTGGAGGGAACTTGCTTACAACTTCTTCAATTCGATTACGTTACGTATAGAAGTGAAAAACGTATGCTTGATCCGAATCTGAACAAAGATCATTAATGGTGGATTCTCTCTATTCCGGAATGAGAGATGATCGGATTGAAACAGAAGAAGGAGGGAGGAGTTGTTCATTCCTGTGTTGGCTGCTAGAGAGGAGAGACTATTGAGGAGGGGTCCGGTTTCGAAAAAAAGAAAGTCGACTGAAATGCAGAGTAGGGTATATGAGTCAGAGGAATGAAGTTTTCTTTTCCTCTCGAAGAAGTCGCTTTTTTCAGTAGTTTGCCACGGGTAATTTGCCAGCGATGGATAAGCTTTCTCGATTGAATCATTCCCGGACAGAATGAACGGGGAAAAGCGAAGACGCATGATGAACTAGCTCTCGGCTAAGGCTCGTACTTCTAGTGGCACCACCCAGCGTAGAAAACGGAAGGAAGTCGCTCTCCTCTTCTACCGCACCACTAAAAAGAAAAAGATAAGATATATTCTCAATTTCATATCCGGAAAGAGAGGAGCTGAAGGCCTCAACCGATAGGGAGAGCAGTGGCAGCTCCCTTACTTGATTGGCAGGACAGAACAGACTGGCACTACTACTAGCTCAACTACCCTCTTAATGGACTCCGCCGTTAACGGCTTTATCATGCTATCTATATGTGTTGATCCGTTAAATGAAGGTAAGGATAGCATGTTGGTTTGTTCACACAGGCAGCGTGATTGGGGGCTTCGCAAGGTAGTTAGTTTGTTCATCAAACAGGCATGATTCAACTGCTGCAAACTAGTTAGTTTGTTCATCAAATTCGTGCCGCATGGCTATACTATACACTCTATAAATAGAGGGTCTGCAAGAGAAGCCATAAGCCTTCGTGCTCTAAAAGAAAATCAAAGAATTTTTGGAGGTTGCTGAACTATGTCTATGGCTATGGCACAAAGGCTTGCTCAACTTGGAGAAGAAATCGAACGCGTCGAGAACCAGCTCCGCGAACGCCGGAGGCTCCTCTTCGCCTTTTGGCGATACCTACCAAAAGACCAAATAATAAGGGAAGCCGAGCTCAGGCTCCAAATGCTGCGAGCTGCACAGCACTCGCTCATTCTCTCATTGGCATTGTGGTTCCGCGGTGGCCCAAGAAATTAGAAGAAATTAACACGCGCTTATCTTTTCGTGTTTTGTAATCGAGCAAGACACTTGCTTAAATAATAAAATAACTGCGCTTGTTTTTGGGGCTTGTATGTGGGTGGAAGTAGTTTGTTTGTTGTCCTTTCTAGTCTAGTGCAATCAATAACCATAAAAGCCTTTAGATCAACTAATAATAAAAGAAGGAAACAATTTACCCTCTCCCTAGTAACTTACGTCAACAAACTCATGCAAAAAAAATGAAGAACAACATCTCGAATAAAAGAAGAGGCCGTTTATTTATTATTTTAGAATTTTTTGTTTTTTCTATTTGTTATAATTAATGGTTTGTTGACCGTCAGAAAATAGTCTCTCAAATATCATATCCGGACATCGCTACAACTGCGCTGGCTCCACTCCCACTTACCAGGACCTCTGAGGGAAAAACCCCTATTCCAGGAGTATTTCAATTCACTTTCAGATGAATGAAAGATAGTCATTGAATTCACCAGCTCCGGCTGAATGAAGGGGGAGGAAGCGAGTTCACCTCAAGAATGAAATGAACAATTTCATAAAGGAGGGTTGTATCAGAATATTTTACGTCTAAAATCCCTAATCTGGCAAGTCTTTTCCAACGGTGTGTACTTCTTTTCATAGTCAATCAGAGTTTTGCTAATGTAGTACATAGCATACTGATGAATCAACCGTGGAGATCCTAAAACTAATAAGCAAATCAAGATTCTTGGTGTATTCGGGGAAAAGATCGATCCTAGTATTGACCCGGCCGGCTTCTCCTTGATGGAGAGATGGCTTGCTTTATGGGCTTGGGTATGGAGAGGCGATGGAAGCAGTGAGTTGACCTGACCCTTTGAGTCTCGTTGTTAGGGTTCCAAACCTTCTAGTTTCCAGTCTGATATCTTGTTTCACTTTGATTTCAAGGGTCTTAGTTTAACAAGTCTAAAGCAGATGAGGGACTAGCGAGTTCAGTTCTCTTCTAGTATGAGGAGGCAAGTTAGTAGTGTCTCTTGCGAGACCTAACCATTCGTTCTAACAAGCCTTGTTTTTAGGCTTTTATGATGTATCGTGCAAACAAGCACGGGAAAAGATACCAATCCAAGAGAGAAAAGAAAGTCCGCGAAATGACATAAAGATAGGAGAAAGCTTTTTTTATCTAATAAAAGATAGACCAATCCACTTTAGCAGAAAAGTCGTAACGGAATAACTAAAATTTACATATTTAAGTCACTACGTTATCTAGTTTCTCTTCTCTCTCTTGTGAATGAATCTTTTTCGAAAGTGCACTTCGAACTCTTTCTATACCTAACCTCATAACGACCCTTGAAGTAAGATTATGCGAAACTGTCTGATTAAGTCAGTCTTCCGTGTACTAAGGTGAGAAGACGATCATCATCTAAATAGAGATAAGGGGCTCGTAAGTATGTACGGAACTTATTACCACCCCTGGGCTTGAATCCAGCACTCCTCCTTAATGCCTCTTTGTTGGTTTTATTTATATTGGGAGTAGAGGTCTTGCTATTGCATTGGGTCTCTTTCATCTGGTGAATTTTTAACTTTCGGGGCATTGACTCAGACCAGGAAAGCATCCAATTCTAGCAGCTAGAATCAAGACTTAAAATCTCGTATAATAAGAAGAGCGCTAATTTCTGTCTTACATCACGCTAGTCTCGTTCTTGAGTGGGGGGGTCGTGGAAGAAGTGGGTTCGACTCCCATAGCCCCCGTGTGGCGAACGAAAAGGTGTATGCAGGCTGTTTGTTATGGTCATTTTTTTGGCTAGCCTTGCTTTTGTCTCTGGTTTGATGGTTGTACGTGCTAAAAATCCGGTACATTCCGTTTTGTTTTCCATCCTAGTCTTTCGCGACACTTCAGGTTTACTTCTTTTGTTAGGTCTCGACTTCTCCGCTATGATCTTCCCAGTAGTTCATATAGGAGCTATAGCCGTTTCATTCCTATTCGTTGTTATGATTCCCCGTCAATGGGTATGGAAGTGGGCCCGGGTCATTCTTAAGAAAACGATCGTTTACTTTCTGTGGATTGCTCCCGTGCTCTGGGACTGGGGCTTGACTTGGTTGGCCCCTATAGTGGTTTTATTTGAGGAGTGGCTCGATTTGGTCCTGTCGTCCATGGAAGGATTTCCTCTTCAGTCAACCACCTCCTCGCCGGCGCCCTCGATATCAAGCAGGGGTGTCTCCTGGATTGATGAGTATTTTGGTCCGGAGGTCTCTTCATCGGCCCCAGATGACCAGGGTCCGCGGCAGCAGGAGGCAGTAGTTCAGCCAACGGCCCCAGATGACCAGGGTCCGCGGCAGCAGGAGGCTGTAGTTCAGCCAACCGAAGCCTCCCCCTCGTCTTCTACCGGCGTCGGGCCCACGCCGGAACAACTAAGATCAGAGCTTGACGCTTTGCGGATTGGGGGGGAAAGCGTTTCCCAAATATATTCCAGGCTGGTCTTCTCTTATAGGGGTGAGACGCTTCCCGCGTCTGATCAACTAATGGGGAAAGCTTTCTCCATCTTGGAGAAGGCAAATACTCGCAATAATGGAGGCCCTTGATCCAGCAGATGGAGCCTGGCTTTCGGCGGGGGGGCCTTTTATAAAAACGCAAAACGGCGCTGAATTTTCATCACTGAGAACGCTACAAGGGATCGAAAAGAGTCTCTTAAGTAATGGCAAAACAAGCCCCTACTTTTCCTCTTTTATGAAAAGAGCAGGGAGACCATAGCGGATTTGCTAGCTAACGAGCAGCTAACAAGAGTGATAAAGCACGGAAAGAATAGTGACAAGCGTACTGCTCTGCTACGGGAATGAATGATTCAGATATAGGCTATAGGCACTTGAAGGGGAAGTAGACTCAGGACAGAGATGACGGTGGTGGTTATGAAGCCTAAAACTAGTTAGCATTAGAGGGACAAGAAAGCAGACGAGTAGGTTTGGTACCGGCTTTAAAGGATAGGGGGAAAGGCGGTTGCTTTGGCAGGGGACCAGAGGCGGGAACAGACCATGGACCAACAGGAGAACTTTGAAATGGGTTTTATGGCTCGACTTATTGGCAAAAGCCTGGTTCCTGCGGGCTCGGCTTTCTGGCTGGCTATACCTATGGAGAGGCCAACTAGTGATCATAAGCTCGAGAAGAAAGAGTTCGTTCAAAAGCGAAGGTCGGAAAGAGGCAATGAAGATTGTCGATCGAAGGGCTTGCCTTGTTAACGAGCAGGTTACTGTTGTAATGTACCGCTTCCTTTTTCTTGGCATCATCTTTACTATTGACCAAAGCATAGGTCCAGGCTCTGATCGAACGGACTTGCTAAGGTTTACTTAAATAGTTGTTCTTTCTCTTTCAAAATGAATTCTATAATCACAGTGGCTCTTTATCTTCAAGTCAAGTGAGAGATCGGCCATCGCCCAAAGGTGCTTTAACGAAAGCCGGTCCCCGGTGGCTAAGAACCTTTCCTCACTCTTGATTGAAGCCTTCAAGCCATTGGATTCAGTAGAGCTCCGGGCGGTATAGTCAGTCTTCAGTGTACTCTTTCTCTCATTCATACTTTGGATAGATTTTTTTGGTGTTCAGTCTACCTTAGTACAGAATCTAAATCCAATTTCTTCTCTGACACAATGCCCTTTCTTAAGAGAGAGGAGGAAAGAAAAGAAATATATAGAAAGCAAAGAAGCTTCCCGTCTTTGAATGATATGCCTGAAGCAAGGATGGTCGTGGATCCGTGATCGTAGATAAGATTTCTAGTTTTCTAACAGCACGCCTTACGACTGAGATTTCGCCGACCTAAATATCGTAAGTAAGCAAACGTAATATCATAGTCGAACGAGCGTGCGATGTCGTTCCTTATGATGTTGGTCGCTCAATGATATCCCTATACGCCCGGTTCACCAGGTTCTACCACTGCGGGGCCCAGTTGCCATTCTCCCTTTACTAAAGTCGTCCAAGGGACAGGATCCCAGGCTTTCAAATGTTGGTCTATCTTTAAGAAGCGGTGGTCATACTCTTGTATGGCTCCGCATGGGGTGACGCGGAAGCCCCACTCTCCACCTTAAGAGGGCCGACGGTCGAATAGATCGTTAGGAGAGGTTGTCATCATGACCGCTGAGGTTGTGGTGGTGGAAGCTTCTATTTAACTGCTGCACATGCTAAAGTTATTTCGATCGCTTCTTAGGATAGAACCAATATTTAGAGGAAAATTTTCTTCCAATAGTTCGACCTTTTCCATTTTAAATAGAATTTCCGGAGCTTTCCTAGCCACTATGGTCTTGTTTTTTTATCTTCTTTGTCTGAAAATAGGTTTGATTTGCTTGACCTATGAGAATTTCTACCAATTCTTCTTTTATTCATCAAAGTTCATCCCAAGCTTAGTCGGTCTTACTGCCTTTGCCCTGTCCTATCATCTGTTTAATGGGGTTTCTCATTTAGGGTTAGCCGGCCGATGGAACTTCAAAAGTATAAAATACTTTGTTTTCTGGTTGACGGTCTACGCCGCGCTGGCAGTAATCCCAGTGCCTTCGGACCTTTTCTTAGGAAAGGTAAAAGTCATTCTAATCCTGGGGGGGAGCGCCGCTCTTTATTTTGTTGGTCTGGCCTCTACCCCCTTTGAAAAGGAATTCTGTTTAAATGGCCTTTTTTTGAGTTCCCTTTCGGCCGCTACTTTGTGGAATATAGCCGAGCCCACGGAAGTCTTTCTCTCTATTTTCATCTATCTCTCCGCCCGTTTATTCTTACCGGTAGATTTTATCTTTTTTTTAGTCTTGCTGGGAAGAGTTTTTCTATTTGCTGATTATGGCCCAGCTCTCTTTATTCAAACATATTTCGTTTACGGTTTGCGAAAATGGCGCAAAAATCGTCCCTTATTAGTGGCGATCTATATTACAATTATCTTTGGCTGTATCCGGCTGGGCCCCGTCATGCTGAAAGGCATACTATTCCCCCTCTCCGGGGCTTTGGCCATTTTCTTTTTTTTCGTAGCAACCAGTGGTAAAGAACACTTTCTCGCTTCTCTTTTCTATCTTATTAATCAACTCTTTCTTTGTTTTGTAACAGGAAACAAAGAAGCCGCCATATATATAATATATATATACGCGTTTTTAATACTAATTTTCACGCTACTAACTAGTATAATGCGCATCAATGACAATGACCGAAAGGTCTCGAAATTTACTGATTACTGTCTCTTTCTTATTTTGGAAGGAAAAATAGAATTCTTCTTCGTTTTCTTTGGACTTATTTTCCAGCTTTTGCCCGTTTCTGGGTCCGAACAATGGGTGCGCGCCTTGGCGGAAACTCTTTTTCTTCAAGTGGCCTTCCTAAATCTTTTTATCTTTTTATTTCGATCCTTGACAAAGGGGGCGGATTGCCCCCGGCGGGGCACAGGCTCATTGATGAAATGATAGAGAAGAGAACTACGCGCGACTTGATCCCTTAACATAAGAAAGGGTACGTAGGCAGCTTGGAAAAAGAGGCCAGGTTCAGTCCCATTTGTTCCTATTGTTTAGAAATGTGGAAAGGAAGGTCAGAGGGTGGAGAATAGCGAGGGAGAGGGCAGCGCCCCTTGCTGGATAGAATATCGAGAAGCACATGGGATTGGGGTGCTCTCTAAGTGAGGAGCCATGGAACTCTAGCTTAGATAGAAAGGGTTTTTAGGCCGGACAAAGGTCTAGGTTAAGTCCGGAGAGAGGGCTTGATGAACACCACCTCCTGGTTAGTGATTGGGCACACGCTTCCTTTACGGCGTAGAATCGGCTTCTTTGACGTAGGCGAAGGCCATTGCCTCTGATAAGCCGAATGTCCTTGTACGACTACTTTGTCTTGTGGCGTCCGCTAATCCAATAACGCGATCCGGGGATCAAAGTAGGGTGGCTTTGTAGCCTCTATTTGGATCTATTGCCGAAGCCAAATTCAAGGGCAACTGGCTGATCCCGGTGGCAAGCGGTTTCCATAAGGAGAATGGTTGGAGTTCTACTTTTTTGAGCGTGGTTTGAATTTTTGTAAATTTTTTATAGCTTGGAAATCGGGTTGATCCATTGTCGCGATAGATGACTACCGGAAATCCCTGCCTTGATCGTTTTCGGAAAGCGCCTTCTCACATTTGGGGCGAGAGGGGGCGTGGAACTACTACGGAGATTCTCATTATTCTCATTTCGGTTTCTACTAAAAAGAGGAACACGGAAAAAAGGTTGATTAGAAACAAATTGTGCAAAGAGGCGATTCATGACTCCAGCATAAAAAACTGCACATTAATCCCGGAGCTGTGGATGATGGAGACAGCTCTAAGATCTTGTTCGTAGTTTCCGTTTAATAAGTTGTACTCAGTGGTTTCGCTGAGAAATGTTTGGGAGAAGGATAGTGCACCATTAGTTGAACCATGTCTCTCGGATCTCTCGGAAAGCCTTTGGGTTGTGGGGCTATTGTTTCCTTGAGGCATGGTTTGAGCCCTGGTGCGGAGCTCGGTAGTAGTCTGACTTCGGGAAGAGAACGGTCGGAAAGCAGTCAGGAAAGCGCCAAGCAAGGAAAGCCCTCAGCTAAAAGCATGACACCCAGCCCGCAACAGCAAGAAAAGCAGTCCGAACACTAGCACGAAAAGCAGTCCCTACTGCCGCGTCAAGCTAGGCCTGAAACCTTCAAAAGAGAAAAGGAAAGCGCTGTTAACAGCAGGAAGAGCAGTCCGTACCGCAAGCAGTACCATAAGCGGTACCACAAGCCGTACGTTCAGCGATTATTATACGCAAAAAGCTGATGACGCAAGAACTCGATTGACTAAGGAATGAATATAGTCCCTAAAGACGAGACGGAGTCCCCAAGGACAGCTTTCTTTATAGAAGATGCCAGCGTTATAGAAGATGCTGCTAGCGCATTGTACTGGCCATAGGGGACTCAAGCCCTCGTCGATTGAGAGGAATAAGCCCCTCGCCTCACTCGTCAACTGTTATCATGACCTCTCTCATTTAGAAGGGGCAAAGCTCGCCGAGATGAGAAAAGAAAGATACAGAGGCGGAGACTAGCTTTCGAGCTTTCTACTCCCAGGCTTCCGTCTAAGAACAGGGGGTGGGGTCGATTTCATCGAAATGAACTGAAATGGGTTAGGCAAACCTTTATCCGACCAAACCGCCCATTCAGGAGTTGGCGCCTTCTTCGATGAAGAAATCTATATATGGTTTTTGCCCTGATTTTTGATTCCTTAGTCACCTTGTCCCCCTCCCTCAGGGACTTATCAACTATGGATGGAGGGAGGCATCCCCTTGCTCCATATCACATCTAGTCTATCCCTCTTTCCTGGAACCTTATAGATGGAATGGATACTCGAAGCTTCATCACTCGCTGTAGAGCAGATATCAGTAGCCGAGCAGATGGGAGAGAAGGAAGGAGAGTCCTTTCCATCTGATCTTTTCCTTCACTCATGAATCCGGTTGGAAAGGAAGGAGTCAATTTCCCAGGAATACTCCTCAGGAGCGTATTTGTATCTTTTGGGCCCCTCTAGAGAGAAAGATTGGTCGGTTGCCAGCCAGAAGGAGATATGGAATGAAATATATCCTATCGATATGAATCCATGCTTAAGAACGGTGATGATAGTGAAAGACGCAAGCGGCGGAAGTTGAATGATTAATGCTATGTTTAGCGGCTTACTGGAACCAATTAACAACTCCGACTTAGCAAGCCAATTCCATGTAGCCGGCCCGAAGAGCCAGAAGCCGTGTCAATAACGGGGGCTACTCTAGCGACGGCAGAAGCCGAGCCGAAGGCCAATGACACTAGCTAACCAACTGAGAGAGATACCACAGCAAATAGAGCGACGGAAGCAGCGTAGGAGCAAGAAGCTACGGCCGTCAAGGAACAAACGGAGGATGGGAGGAGGGAGGTATTAGACCAGAGGAGCAACTGGGCCTAACCTGCTACCTAACCATTCGTTCCACCCCTATTCCCTCTTTTAGCCATTGTTAGCCTCTGGTTCCGGAACCGAACCAGGAGTGAAAAGCAGAAATTCATTCTTCGAGCGCATCCGGCCTTTATTGGGAATCAGTGCTCCGCTGCCAATCGTCTATTGATGCGGATCGACTAAGGAATGGAATCTCTTACATTAGGGTAAGGAATTAATAGAGATAGGATCAAAAGATCCGTCTTCAAGACTCTTTGAATATCTCCTATCTGAAATGCGCGACTTCTCCCTGCCGGTCGATCAGGAATACAAGGTGGAGCGGTAGCGACCCTGGTTTGATAGGGGAGACAGATTGACTCTGAAGTCTCCTCCTCCTTCATTCGGTAACTACGAACAGAGGAGATTTTGGTTCTATGCTCCTCTCTCTATCCCATTCCTCCCCGGACAGCGAACCGAAGGGACCTTCAGGAAGCTCCTTGCCGTGGGTGGGGGCATTCCCATATCCTTACCCGCTTTATCGAAAAGGCGGTAATCCCCCTCTAACATAAGGGGCAGTCATCTTTTTTATGTAATAACGATCAATACGGTGCCAACCAAAAACGACGTATTGGAAAGAGGGTCTTATTGAATGCAGGACGGTCCGGTCTCGTCTCCCCCATGTTCGGTTCAGCAGGTTCATCAATTCGATCCACCGGTCGAGCGCCTGAAGCAGCTATTGCTCGAGTACCTACATGATAGCATTCGCTCAGCGAAGGAAAGAGCTCTGCTGACGCTTCCTACCCACTCTATATCCGATTGCAAAACTGCTAAAACCTCTTCCTTCCCAGCGGTCTTCTTTCGATCCCCCGGTCGCGAACTGCACTTCGAAAAGACCCACGGTTCCGGATAGGAGAGCATAGTTCGTCCGTTCGTAATATGATGGCCCCGCCGCTGGCCGGATGACCGAATCGGAGATGCCGCCAGAACGAGTTTTCGTAATGGATAGATGTCCGATCGACTGCGATTACTGAAGCGATAACGCGAAGGGTTGGGCTGAGAAAGACGGAATAGTGGCATACATCTATTTGATTCATCGATTTCCCAACATGAGAAAGGGCCAGTTCCTATTCAAGTCGACGTTGACCCTTTATCTGAATCTGAGGGAGGGGAGAGTAAGATTGACCATGGCTGAGAGGGAGGGTTAGTTGCTCAATTGCTCTATTCGAATCGTCGGGAAAGCCTCCTTCACTCCTAACTCATTTGCAGTGTTGCAGCGGGAGTGGAATCGGGAGCAATCGCCGCGGCTATTCGAATTCCTCTTATCCGGAGGTAGGGTCCTCAAGAGCAGTATCTTCAGGCAGGGGGTCTCAGAGGAGGGTAGCTCGTCGGCATTTCTCTCCCCGACCAGCTAGACTAGCTACTGCTATGGATATTGATTCGAGAGAAAGGCATCCGGATAGGAAGGCTTGGAACAGACGGCCGGGTGCGGGGAAGACAGGAGTAGATCTTCTCTTTCTGAAGCTCGTCTCCGGGTTGATAAATAAGGAATTGTCTGGTGGGCCCTAATAGAAATTAGGGATGACTTCTCGTTCTTTTCTGGATGTGTATGCGAGGATATCGCTTCATCCGTTCCTACTATTGACTCCTATGATCAATCAGGCCCCCCTATCCCTTAAAGCCGAGATAGATGAGTTGGAAGGATCTGCCCCGGGATATAGTGGGAGAAAGAAGGGGAAGAGGTTATTGTGCGACCTCAGTGAAAGGGATAGGTCGAGTGCGAGTGTTCGAATCCATCAGGTAGAAGTGTAGCACCTCTATACTTCGGAGACTGCCTTATCGGTCGACCTGGACTCAAAATCTCTTTGATCAGGAAGACGACTAATCTGAATCAATCAACACTCTACCTGCGCCATCGTTCTCTGTATTGGATCCCCCAGCCAATGCCAGACATTACGGATCCGGATCGAGAGAGAGAGTCGATCAGTAATCCTCCAAGGGATTGAAATGGTTGATCAGTTCAGTGCGATTCCTACCATCCATCCATTATGAGATATCTCTCTCCGAAACTTCAAACCCCCCACAATGTTCCCTTGACATATTCAAAAATCCTTATAGCTGTCTTAAGGTGGGTCTCTTGTGGAGACTGCATAAACGTCGGCTACAAGTCCAACTGCAAAGGCAATTTCTGGTCCAGTGTTTGCGAGATCAAAAAAAGTCCCAACCAAACTCCTGTATAAAGTAGCATCAACCTCATGCGTGCCTGAATTCTTTGTCAATTTGACACCAGGGTCAGTGTTTTGGCCTGTCATCCTTCATGCTTTATCCCTCTAAGAGTTGTCTAGCATACTTATCTTGACTAAGGAAAATTCTATCCCTCTCTTGCCAGATAAAGCAAGAGAATAATGTGAGAGACCTTTGTCAGTAATATCCAACTTCTTAGAAAGCTGCTGCTTGGTCTCTTTGATCAACAAGTCAGCCCCATCGACGATCGAATCATCCACATACGAGACAAGAAAAGGAATGTCCTTTCCCGTCTTCTTAACGTACAAACCAGCCTCCGTAATTGGCAAACTGAACCCAGGAGAAACCAATTGATCTTCTAATTCCAGGGACGAGGTGCTTGCAAAAGGCCATACAAAGACTTCTTCAACCTACACACAAGCTTCTCTGGCCCCTTCTTGACTCCTTGGGGTCGCTTCATGTAGAGTTCTTCCTTCAAATCACCCTTGAGAAAAGCACTCTTCACATCCATCTGATGCATTGGAAAATTCTTCTTAGCAGCCACGGCCATCATAGTCTTGATAGCGGTGAACCTAGCTACAGGAGCAAAAAAAAGTCTCATCATTTTCAATCCCTTCTCTTTGCGCGGCCACCGACCTAGCCCTGTGTTCCTCAATCTCCTGGGTAATGGTGAGTCTTCCCCCACTCCTGACCATCTAAACGATGATCCTGGGAGCTTTCCTGCTGACAGTTATAATTAAGATATCAGCAAGCTGGGGCATTAGCAGAACAAGACTTTATAGTGGTTGCCAAGAAGAAGAAAGGATGTAACCCTGGGAATTCAACAAGCCCGGGTGGGAGCAGAAGTAGGGAAACCATAAATCTCAATTCAGATCTTGTCCTGGAATGTGAGAGGCCTCGGCAGCAGGCCCAAAAGAAACGCTGTCAAAAATCTTTGTAGAAGACAAAATCTCGATATGGTCGTCTTCAGGAGTGCAACCTGGACGAAGACCAGACGCCCGTGGTGTTTTTTCACATGGCACATTCATTACTAGTGGTAGGATTGCCACTGTCCTCAACCTGGACTCTCTAGACCTGCTTTAGTCCAGGGATATAGACTGGTGGCAGAAGATTGTTGTTACCTGCGGGTAACAAATTGATTATCTTAATATTAGAGGCCCTCCCACCCCTATCTATAAGGGTAGGAGGACCTCCTTTGTCAGCGAACTGGAAGAGGCGGCTGATGAAGCTCGACGGTCATAACCCATTTTTTATTGGAGATTTCAACATCCTAAAGGATGAAAAAGAGTGGAAAGGGGGACCTATCCTTCGACGCCCTTCCATCTATCCCCGCTCCTTATCAACCTCAAACTTTCCAATCAAATCGTCACCCGCTGACGTTTGAGAAATGGGCCCAGCAGCAGATCCTGGAATTCAAAGATCAAATGCCCAAGCGGGGGACTTCATTCCAAGACTTATGTCCTTTTCAATCTGCCAAGCTTCCTGAAGGGTACGTCCCCCAATCGATAGAATTCAGGGGGGTTTGGGGGGACCCGCGCATTCATCTACAGTCATTTTATAATGCGTGCCCTGAAGTCCATGGAAACGACGGTGCCCTCAATCGCCTATTTTTAAGAAGCCTAGCAGAGGAGGCCCTGGATTGGTTTGCTACGTAATCCATTTCAACATTCCAGCAAATGCGTCATTTAGAAGGTGATTTTTTGATCGATTCATGATTAATTAAGTCGTGGAGTGCATAAGCTTTTGTTAAGCAATAATCAGCAAGGCGAGGCCTTACGACACACCACACCACTCCACAGGAGTGTTCAAAACAGTGCAAGGATCTGCGTCACAGTTGACCTTGAAAAAGGCCTCCCAGACAGCGCTAATGGTGCCGGTCCAGTCCATACACAGGAAAAGGATTATGATAGAGTGCCATTGAAATGTTCGATCTGCCATGAATGTTGATATCCTTTTGTATTGTATCTTTGAGTCTTCTTTCATGGGGTCATTTCGTCTTTGATTCCCTTGTATATCTTGGAGTTGCTATGGAATCCTTTGGCTTTCTCTCCTTTTTCTCTGTTTCATACTAAGCACATAGAAGTGGATTGCCACGGGAAAAAGTCACTGCAGGCCTCATCAAAACTCCCTATATGAGAAGTGAAGACCAAGTTGCCGTTCACTCGACGCTCTTGGAAAGGATCGATTGAATCTTCTTGTTGACAAGCTGGGAATGGTAGATCTACATTCACCAGCTTGAGGGGGAGTGTTGACATATGTACATGTACCAATGTATATTACTTATTGTTTGATTCTGTCAAGGGTCTTTCTGTCAAAGACTACCCATTGTCAATCTCGTTGTGCATTAGGGGTCATTTAGTTTTTGACCCTTCATACTTTTTTCTCTCTCTCTCTCTCTTTTATCTATGAATGAAATGATGATTCTTTCTCAAAATCTCTCGTTTCACATGGTATCAGAGCCCACGACCTAGGGCTTTGGAATCTGGGCGCAGTCAACAAGGTCTGAACATCTTCCCAAGGCAATCGTCGGCTCTCTTTGTCCTTGGTCTTGCAGGTTTAATTCCCTGCAAACCCCAGCAGATCGTGGATCGTGGACCCAGCTGAAAAACTACTGAGCGCGCTAGCGCGCAACGGCTTTTCAGGGCTAGCCAGCTGAAAAACTACAGCGCCAACGCGCGTTTTACTAATAAGCTTTGAAGCCAGCAAGCAACGGCCGCGCATACGTTTTGAAGCTGGCTTTGAAGCCGCTAGCGCGCTCAGTAGTTTTGAAGCATGGCTGAAAAGCGTCTATATACAAACGCGCGTTGGCGCTTACGTTTTTCAGCTGGCTCCCGCGCGCGTGCTAGCGCGCTACGGCAACAACCTGACGCGCTGCGGCCCCCTTCCAAGGGGGCCCCCGCTTGCTGAAAAACGTGGTAATCGCGCTCCTGCGCGATACGGCTTTTCAGCAGAGCTGAGCCGTATCTTGCACCTGCCTTTCGGCGGTTCAATTTGTGATGTCAAGAAAGTAAGTTAGAGAAAAGGTACTTAGGATGATGAGGAGGTTGCTTTTCACCTAAGCGCATTGAGGAAGAGGGATCTAGGACAGAAGAGAATTTGAAAAGCAATCTCTACAGTGAAGGGTAGGACCTCTATGGGTACATGTCAGCCCTCTGCTACCCCAAATATAAAGGCCCTTGCTCCGCTTGGTGATGACGATGAGAGGGGAATTCAAGTGGAAGAGGATTGGGTATGTAGGTGCATTGTAGGAAAAATTGTCAAGAAAATGCTGGCCTGATTAAGTTGGTCACAGTGGAGGGCTTGGAGCACCTTTTTTCTGAGGTGAACTTAGAAGGCAATAGGGAAGACCGTCGAATCTCCTCAAGCAGCTCGCAATAAGAAAGCTAAGATAAAGAAGGATGATGACTTACAAAAAGGAGCGTGTGAAGAGCTAGCATCTCAAAAGAAGGAAAGGGCCTCAAAACTAGGCAGTCGAGGAAGGGGAGAAAAAAGCAGAACCCCAATAAAAAGAAAGAAGTAGGGAAGGAGCTTAAGCACTCTCAAAGGGCGGTGGCCGGACTTTGAGTCTCGAATGAAATTGATATCATTTTCATTCAGGAGACAAAGGTTGAAGAGAGGAAGATGGAGTTAGTAAAGGATCAGGGTAGTCTTGTCACTTTCTTTTAGTTCCACTTCCAGCGTTTGGTCTGTTTGGTGGCATGTGGATTCTATGGAATAAAATCAATGAGAGGAAGGAATTTTTTCATTGTCTCTTACGGTGGAGTTTTTCTATGTTTGTTTCTCTGGTAAATTGCTTCGGCGGGGGCCAAATTCGGTGATTGAGAGACGAGTGGGCGGAACTAATGGTTGCTCAGGATCTATCTGACCGTCGGCATGGGAGGCATTTTGAACACATGCCTGCGGTTTCTGACAAAGGAGGGGATTTTAAAAAAAGAAAAAGGTATGATGAAATTGAACGATTTTCTCTTTGATCGTCGGTCTTTCGTTCAAATCTCCCTCTTCTGGACTCTTCTCTTCTTTCACATCGTCGGTCTTTCTCTTGGATCGTGGTCCAACTGACACAGCGGAGCGATGCAATATTTCGTCGTCTGGACCGGTTTGTTTTCTCCGGTGATCGGGGAGGCTGATTTTCGGACATTGAATGGACCGGCTTCTGAACACAACTCCTTTTTTTTCGGGTAAGACCCCCATCCTTTCTGGTTTTAGCTTATGCGGTTAGGTCATCCCGACTCTGTCTTAATTGCGAAGTGGTGGAGGTCAACCGATTTCTATAGTCAGGCCCTTTTCGTTTTTCCCAAGCAGTTGCAGGTTCTCAAACATCACCTTTTTTGATGGAGTAAGGAGGCTTTTGGGAACCAGTTCCTCAGCTGAAAAACATCGTTTTGTGTTTCCAAGAGATGGCTGAAGAAGGTGATATGGATGCCTTTAGCATTTTATTCATTCTAAATCTTTGGCTGCATGCCACAATGCCCTTACGCAGGAAGAGGTCTTTTGGAAGCAGTGCTCTAGGGTTACTTGGAACAATGAAGGTGATAGGAACACTCCATTTTTCCATGGCATTGCCCAAACAAAGCTTACAACCAGGCCTTTTCAAATCTGAAGGGGAGCTTATGGATCCGGATGATGGTACATTGAAAAGTGGAAATGGACCTTAGGAGAATTGTTCTTAACCACTTCTCATCTCTCTTTACTTGTGAGGATCGTCATGCGACTGATTGATGGGAGATAATCACTTCTGTGAATTTCGACCAGGTTAATGAGCAGCATTCTAGACCTCTCTCTCTCTAGAAGAGGTCAAGGAGGCTGCTCTCCTTAGGGACAAAGCACCAGGTCCAGATGGGTTTCCTTTCTTTTTAAAAGACTTTTCTTTTTTTTTTTTTCAAAACGATTTTTCGGTTTATATTATGTTAATTATATCACACAGAGGCCTGGCGCTACTAAGGTAGAGGAGTTCAGGCCGATTAGCATTTGCAACTCCCTCTCCCAAATCATCTCCGACGGTGTTGGCTAGCGATTAAACGACATCCCCCAAGCATTTTTTTCGCCATCACAAGGGTGTGAAGGGCCGCCAGATTCTGGATGGGGTTTTGGTGCATGAAGCTATCCATTCCACTAAGAAAGCGGGTAGTCCAGGAGCAATTCAGATTTTGGATATGAATAAAGCGTATGATAGAGTGGATTGGGATCTTTTATGGGATGCACTTGAGAGGTTTGGCTTCTCCCATAAATGGATTAGCTAGATGAAGGATGCATAACCAAAACAACGACTTTCTCAATCCTTCTCAATGGTTCGCGGCTACTTTAAGAGCTCGAGAGGCTTATGTCAAGGTGATCCCATCTCCCCTACCTCCTCATAATTATGGTATAATTAGGTAGAAGCCTCATCAAAGGTTGTAATAGATGGGAAATGGATAGTGTTTTCATGGCCCATTCTATGCCTCCTCTTTCTAACCTCCAATTCGTGGACGAGACTATAGTCTTCTTCGAGAGCTGGGTAGCCCAAGCAAGGGAAGTAAAGATCCTGGTGGTAAAAAAAAAAAAAAAGAATGTAAATTGGTTAAGTTTGATAAGAGCAGCCTCCTGTGTGCTAATGTAGATAGCCACAAAGAGCATTAGTTCGGAAGCTAGGTTGTGTGAGGGAGTCATTTCCATCTAAGTAAATGGGTATCCCTCTTTTCCACGATAGGTACTAAAGATTTGTGGGACCCGATCCTTGACCTAATGAGGCATAAGCTTTCTTATTGGAAAGGTACGCTTTTCACTCAAGCTGGAAAGATGACCTTGTCAAAATCTTCCCTTCAGTCTCTTCCGGTTTCTTATCTCTTGTTGCATCGGATGCCTGTGAGGGTTGCAAAATCAATGGAGAGCATCCAGAAGAAAGGTTGACGGATGGGTGTTGAGGATAATGGAAGGATTCCTATAGTGAACTAGGAGAGTTCTCCTTCTTCCTAAAAAAGCAAAAAATCCTATCTTATATTGACGGTGCTCGGTATCCGCCTAAATAGAATCAAAATCTCAGCTCGAGGGGACGACATATCAGTTGAAAAATCATTCAACAAGCATCAAAGGGATTGGTGAAAAGGAAAATCCTTGACGGAGATCGTGGAAAGGCTTAGCCCGGGAGTGTTGATTTAAGCATTTTATTCCATCGAAGAAATTTCTCATTATCGTCTGACGAAATGGGATCCTCTTTTTCACCGAGGTGTTCATCATCGGTATCCCTTGGAGGAACTCAAAAAAGAACCGACGGAGGGTCGAAGGGAATTTCATCTGCAAATGGTTGATTCTAAGCGAGCCCGTCTAGCTAGAACGTCGGTTCACTCGCACCGAACCCGTTGTAACCCGCAAGAGCAGTAGAGGAAGTGAAAGCCCCTATCATACAGGCGACCAACCCGTCGATCCTAACCCTCTCCAGCGAAAAAAGCCACGACCCCCCCCCTTTAGGGCTATGGAGTCACTTTCACTTTAAGCGGGGCTATTCCTTTGAGGAGAAAGATAGAGCAAATTTGAGACGGTCAAGAAAGCCCAAGGGCGAGGGATATGGCCGCCTTGAAGAAAGAGACGCATGAATTGAGGAGCATGCTCACCGAAGTGCTCGCAACCCTACTCGCACCAACCAGAGAAGCACAACCCGAAGTCCCTATCCAGGCCAGTCAAAATGATAGATCTTCTACAGCTGACCTTCCAGGCAGCTAAACCCCTCCAGTGGCTCCCACGCACAGTCCGCATGTGCTCCCTACATGCAATCCAGCCCCAGCAACGGGACCCTCTTGTAGCCAACAGGCCCCTTCAGTAGGCCCACAAGTGAATGGTCAAACCGCCTCAAGCTTTTCATGTTCCCCAAGGCATGGTCCCTTCACACTAAACTTCCTTAAGCCCTCAGCCGTGTGGGCAGTCTGCAAGTGGACCAAGCGCTCATGACCCCGGCGATACATTCAGCAACTCGAAGCCCGGATGACCGAAAATATAGGGGGCAAGCGAGAAGCAACATCATTTCATTCTTTCTGCCTATTTCCTACAACCCGGCTCCCCGCTGGATATACTCCTCTTTTCATCGCTATAATGGGACCGAAAATCCTAAGGCCTATTTACAGTCATTATATTTATACTGCACTGACGTTTGCCGAGGATGATGCCAATTTAATCCGACTATTCCAGAGGAGCTTAGTGGGCTTTGGACTGGTTCACCAATCTTCCGATCGGCTCAATGAAAACATTTCTGAGCTTGCCAACCAGTTCATAAAGTAGTCCTGCTACAATATCAATGTTGCTCCGACGGGCCATGAATTTGAAATATTGCAATTGCACTAGAAGCCGGACGAGTCCTTTGCAACGTATGTGGGCAGATTCAAGGCCGTAGCATCCGACGGTTGTTCCCCCTTACGTAATAGGGGCTTAGAAAGCGATAAAAAAATAGGATATTCAATTCAAAACCTCGAACAATCCTTTGGCGAGCTACATTCTGATGGGGGAATACTGGGATTCTCAGTCCCGGGGAAAGAGGATGGAGAATTTCATGCATGATAGTAGGAAGGTTTCCAGCTAACAAGGAAGGCACGATTCCACTTCCCAACGTCACTAATAGGGTGGCCCCTCGGCTTCCACTCAATCGGATGAGGGATGGAACGACGTCTAATCCCAATAAACGAAATGGAAATCGTGGAAACCAGGGAAGCCACGAAGTCAGTGCCATCTCTCGACGCCCCATTGACGATAGCCGCCCCATCGCATCCTCAGCAGCATCAGCTACCCCCACCTCTAGTTCAGTAGTATCAGCATCCAATTTAGCAACATCAACAGCAGCAACCCCTGCTGCTCTAGCCGCAGCAGCTGCAGAGACTACAGGAGAGTCCGTCCCTCCTAATAAAGGGAATAACGGTGCGAATACTAGCGTGCAGCAGCCTCAACGCCTGTTTACACCCCAACTCCTGAAGGGGCTTCCATTGTTTGTGTCAAATCATCCCCTTGTTGCTCGAGCGCGGCCTGATACAGCTCCTTCCTCGTCGACCGTTGCCAGATCCTCTCCCTCCAGCGTGGAACCTAAACGTATACTGCTAATTTCATTAGAATTCAGGGCATTCCCGTTGAAAAGCAAAAAACAGAATCGAATAATGAGGTAAAGATAGCCGTCGCGGATGAAGGAGCCGCCCCTGCAGCGGCGAATGCAGTGAACCCGAAGATGGGAGTTTTTAAGGATCCACTCCCAAGCCATGCTCCAGTCGCAACCACCCCGGAAGTCTCCGCTTTTCCGACCCCCGTTAAGGAGATTCTTACCCGTCCTGAGTATTTGCGTGCCCTCCGTTGAAGATCCATCTCAATGGATCGTGAAGAGCCCCGCCACTCAATTACCGCGGAAAGATGAGTCCCGCAGCTCAAAGCCTCGAGTAATCGCGGCCCTAACTCTCAAACGTGCCTGACCTGTGCTGACCCTGACTCGGCCCAGGACCCTTGCCGCGGCACAGCTAGCAGCAGAACCACATTCAAATCCGTTAGTCAACGACGTGACTCGCTCTGGACGAATCTATCAGCCTGTGCAGCGTAGAGGGCTTGTGCCATGCCAAAGATCCCACCTCCGCGCCAGCCAGACGTGACGAGGTAACTGAGTCGTACGACGTGGCCCAGCATCTAAAGGAGATCCCGACTCAGATCTCCTTATTTGATCTGCTCCAGTGGTGACGAGTGGAGTAGGCAGCGAGTGGAGTGCATAAGCCCAACAGCTACAGGGGCGAGCCAGCAAGCAGAAAGAACGTCGTTTTTCGAGAACCGTCTATCCATATATGTTTTGATCGCCAGTTCATACTAGATCCAGTTGCGTTCGATTGGAATTGAGAGAATGACCTTTACTCTTTTGACTCCCGAAGTCACTCTCATCAACTAGGAGTTGAACTACTACAATCGCTGCCTAAAGACCACTAACTCGTGTGAGGGTTTTGAGCTTGTGTTCGGGTCGAGATAGGCCTATCAAAATAGTATATATAATACTAGAAACTCCACTCGCACTCGTTGCCTATAGACGGCTCACTAATACTGGGAGATGGACCGTTTACTGAACGAACGAAGTGAGGGCCAAGGGAGAATGTCCCTTCTTACAGGGGACACGAGCTAGTTCTTGTATTATAGTAGTCTCGAGCTAGCACTAGTCTCCCCGCCAAACCGAACGGAGAACGACGAAGGAAGTGTTAACGGAGTGAGTTAACTTACGTAGTGAGGGGGATAATTGCAAAACAACTATATATAGATAAGTATAAGTATATAAGTCTCAATGCAGTGAATTGTTCCAAGACCGATCCTATCCTAATTGCTTTTATTGACCCATCAGAACGAGATTCACTTGATTGATACGTGTACCAATCCGACATAGATCAAATATATTTGATCGAATCATGTCATGAAGGGATTCGACTCGTACCGTCGACCCGAATTCGCATAGAAAAAGAATCTGTTCGATTACTTGTCGATCCCTTCCCAGATTTACAGGTTCTACCATATTCTTCAAAAAAAAACTGCTCATACTATGAGCATAGTATGATGGCGCTCGGGCAGGTATGCCCCTATCGTCTAGTGGTTCAGGACATCTCTCTTTCGACGGAGGCAGCGGGGACTTCCCCTGGGGATAGGGTACTACGAAAGGAAGTTGATCATGGATTCTCAATAAGCCTACAATTGATTCTTCCTGGGTTGATGCCCGAGCGGTTAATGGGGACGGACTGTAAATTGGCGATATGTCTACGCTGGTGCAAATCCAGCTCGACCCAAGAATTCACCGATCCATGAGGATGATATAACCAATCCGTCCTAAAAAAATGCATGATATGGAGGAATAAAGAATCCATATTTTCTGATATATTATCTCCATTTGTTTCCGCATGTTCTGATGTTTCTAACAATAACGATTTATGATCTATAAGTATTAAGGACAAACAAATTTTCATTGAAAGAAAGATTCTCAATC